GTTTCTTGTTGTAAGTGAATGCAAGGAAAAGACCCGGAAATAACGAATAATGAAACAATTCATATATTGACATTTCGTGCTCATTTCAAAATTTCTGCTTTGTTATTCCCATCATCCGGTAACCACAGGATGATTCACAAGAAAGGTGGCAGGATTCGAACCTATGGCCGGCCCGACCCTGACCTGCTGGGTTGGGTGGCCGGGTTAGCACCCCTCGTCGCCTCTGTACCCGAAACAGATGCGCTGCGCTACCCAGCGCGTAACCTTGTCTCCCCTACCCCTCCCCTCTTCTGGTTATGCCATTACCAATCCGGGTAACCCCCGGACCGGCCGCCCCTGACCTAATAAGAACGATTATCCTTATGACCAAACAAGGACCAGCTTACTTACTTCTCGAGCGATAGTTCCACGATCCCGACCAGCAACTTGTTGGGAGTAGGGGCATCCAAGCTAACCTAGTAAAGGGGCTTGGAGATAGAGGGTTTTCTGGGGGAGATACTGTTTCTAGGTTGAATTTTTTAGATCAAATAGGAGGGTAGATAGAGGTGGTGAAATCTAACCTTTGCATCGATGTTTGGCAGGGCGGGTCGCTTGAGTGTCAAAACCAAGCGGTGGTTGTTTGTTTTTCCTTGGCTTATCGAACCTGCGTATGCCTATTCCTCCTTTGATGACTCCCAGTAGAGAAAGCCTAAATTTGCCGATGTGGATTGAAAGGAAGTTGGGGATGTACATAGATCCTTCCGCCTATCCGGAAAGAAAGCAATGGTTTTTTATTATTTCCCGATCACTGGAAGCAATCTTCACTGACACAAGGATCTCCTCACAGCAACCTCCACTACAATAGAACCCGACAATGAGTTTACGAAGGCTTCGAGTAGTGCGAGATAGGCTAATCACCAGACTGCTCTGGAATAGGTTAATCGCCGGAGACAAGAACGAGTGAATCTAGTTTCGAGAGCATGCCTAACTATAAACTATAGGGCGTAGAGTTTCTAAGTGAAGGCAAGCGCAACTATAATATTTCATATCCTCCCTGTCAGCAAGGCGGGTCTAAAGCCTACCGGCCAGAAAGTCCTCAAGAACGGGAAAGCCGACGAAAAGACTATTCCATAACCGACTCTTGTTGCCGAATCGAGGGGGCTTGGCTTGTACCAGGCTCTAAAAGAGTTTTCTTCGAGCGAGCAGTCTTTCTATCTTTTTTTTGGGTTGCATGCCTAAGGCAATGTTTTTTGTAGATTGAGATGGATTGATCTTCGCTATCGTGCCTCTTCCTTGTACCAGTTGATGCTGCGGCAGTGCCTAATATGAGTTTGCTTTGCTCCTGCCCCAGACAGCTTCGAGGTTCCCATCGATCGATTACAGAGGTTTCAACCACTGAACTTGCTTATGCTCCGAGCTATAAAAAAGATTGAGTAGGAAAAATTGGCTTTAATCGAGATTGCCTCGGCTTCTTAGGCACATGAGGAACCGGTCTAACATCTTTTCAATCGAAATCCCAATCAAAGACCAGTTCTACCAAGGCCAGGATCTGAAAGAGAAGATTCACTTTCCGGAATTCCAAGTGACATGATTCCTTCAGAAGCTAAAGTTGAATGATCGAAGTCTCCTTCAGGTTCAGTCGAAGAGATCGAAGCGAAGTCATCAATTCAACCATTCGCATGGTCTCCTCTAAGACTGACCTCTTTTCCAAATGAACCAAACCTCGATACCACATTCATCAAAGAGATACGGCCATCTCTCTAGGTTGCACACCCCCTTTAGATCGTTCTATTCGTGCTTGAAAAACGACCCCATCGGTCCGCTAATGGACATTCTTAGCCGTCCTCCGAGGGTTTCATAGATCAGATCGTGAACTCTTTCAGACCCTTAGCCTTAGTTTCACTTGGTTGGGGCAGAGTTTCAGCCTGCCTTCCACCGAATAAAAAATTACAGCTGCCTAACCTGCTGACATCCCGGCGAAGAGAGTCATTATTTGTGTCACATCCTCGAATTCGACAGAACGCTTTCCTGTTATCTCTCTATAGGCATTGAAGCGATCGAGCGAGAGAAAGAAAGAAAACTATTGCGCACGCCCCTCATTCGCCCTATAGAAGGTAAGGCAAAAGCAGCTTAAGCCCTTCCGATCACCCGAGAAGCCCTCGATGAACCGCCTATAGATATATAATTCTATTTATATATATTAGTTTCTTCTCTGGATCCAACCAACTCATGCCGTCGCCAATCCAGTGCCCAAGGAACTAGACCTTATGCAAAGCACCTTTTTCACATAGAGCAGTGTTCCAGATCATAAGGGAGGCTAATATTTTCTTCACCCACCGTGATAAAGGTCGTTGGCTCAACCCTATGTCCAACATCTTGACTGATCACTTACTCATCCTAATCAGAGGCCTATACCCCAACCAATCATAGACCACATCAAGCCCTTACTCTAGATCATGAAATGCTCCATAAAGGGCATCTCATCCAAAAAAAAACGTCACCGTCACCTATTTCGTGTTGATCAAAGCGCAGATCGAATTGTCGTGGACCGTCCAAGATCTATTTTCGATACACACCCATGTTTTTTAGAATTGGGTTAGAGTCTGATCTCTACATCCACATGTACACGATCAGTCACAATCTCAAAGAAGCTTTTGTTTGGTTGTTCCATCAGTGTTCTCGGGGAGAGGTGGTCTCCTCTTTCTTGGAACGCAATGATCAACGGATATGGGTGTATCTGGACGAATCTCAGGAGCTTTTCGATCAGAGACCATTCCAGAATGTCCTTTCATGGAATTCTTTGTTAGCATTGTGCGACAGATGTGAAGACGTCGAAGGAAGGATCCCAATCTTCAACGAGAAAGAAGCAGAACGTGGAAAAAAGAAGAAAAGCCTATGATGCACAGAGTGGCAAGTGGCAACTCGAGATCATTCTTCTTTACTAAAGGCTTTGTTATTCAGCAGGGACAGGGTCTGGCCCAAGCAGTGGTGCTTTAGCTAGCCTTACTCATCTATGAGACAGATAAGAAAGCGAGAGAATGCGCGGTGTCATGACTTTTTCCTTGAAAGGCATCCTCTGTTGACGAATCCATTTTGAGCCTACGATTCCCCTGAGAATGGATCTCTCATTTGGACAAGAAGGCTGTGCTGTGAAAAAGGATTCCAAATTTCCTCACTTGAGTAGGAAGCTTTTCAGAAAGAAGGATATCCTGAGCCAAGCACAAGCAGTAGTCTCAAAGAGTGATGCAGTTGGATTAAGAAGGCCGAAAGCCCGGCAGTAAAGCTCACGTTGTCGACCTCTTGTCCGTCAGTGAGTGATTCCTCATATGTGTAAAGGCGGGTAGACCGTCTCATCTCTTTCCAAGTGGATCGAACTTCGATAATGTCACGAGAGATTCAGTTGGTTCCATCGGTCATTCTGCGAACCTGACAGCTATCACTTACTGGTCAATGAAAGTGGGGTGGGGTCCAATTCTTTGGTTGCGAACTCCCCCCCAGAGGAATGAAGAAGAGGGGCCTCCACAAAGTAGGATCAGGAGAAGAGGGATTCGAACCCTTAACCTGTAGTTTTGGAGACCTTTGTTCTACCATTGGAACGATTCTCCCAACAAAAAAGAAATTGGTTATTTACGAGCCGCTGAGCGTAGCGAAGTCAAGAGGCTGAAATACTCGGCTCTCCTAGTGTACCGGTTGTGAAAGCATCTAGAATTTCATAGCTGAAGGAAGTCGCTTTTAGAAGATCTTAGCTTAAATGATCGAATAGATAGAATGAAGTCGGAAGATGAAGATGAGACTCGCGGGTCTTATCGAATGAGTAAGGAAATGGGTTCTGAGAGACAACGGTGGAGGTAGGACTTAGTCTCACCGACTCCAGCGCCTTATATAAAGGCAGAAAGATGCTGGAACACGTGCTAATTGGATATCGGATCAATGAATTCTGGCGTTCGCATGCGCACATGACCGCTTTAGTTGGTCGAAAAGGTTAGACCCAGGTAATATAGGAGCCATGGCTTTTGTAAAATTCCTTATCCATTTTCAAGAAATGACAAAATGGCTCAAAGCATTCTAATTTGGGTACGCAAACCTCCCCCAATCTATTAGGAACAGCATGCAGGTCCAGAAGAGGTTGATTCAATTCAGCCGCCCCTCCTTTACGCGAGCTATAGATCGATCTGGAGTGTACTACCTCTCAGCGCCTGAAGGCGTGGACCCTAAAGATTGAAATGATTATTCAATTCATGTAAAAGCTACTAATTCAACTTGAGTACAAAAAACTATATAATCTTTTTCCGACCGTGTCAATCCAATTCAATAGAGTGATGCTATCTGAGGACACCGCTTCCGCTTATTCTATTGGGTGCTGCCTGACCTATCGCCGTCGGATCACAAAGGTTTGCAATATGGAGGATGGAACAAGTCGACTTGGGGCCCCCTCTTCACTGAGTCAGATGTGGTTCACGTGGTTGGCCAATAAAGGGGGATGGAAAAGTTTCACTTCTTGAATGGCTGGCTATAGCGGAGGGACAGAAGAACAACCAATGTATGCAGGCTTGCGTTGTTAATCCTTTGAAGAGGGAGTGGCTTCTTGTTGAGCTTCCTTTGACTTCCCTATTACTTGACTTAGTAACATGGGATTCTATCTCAAGTACGATACCATTGAAAGGTTCCCACAATCGTTTATTAGCTTATCTGTAGGCCGTATAAGAGATCTTTGGTGATGAGTCAAGGACCGTTGACTGACTGAGACTTGCTGTGGGGTTTACCGTGGTCTCACCCAAGAGTTTAGCTGTTGACCATTTCGTAGAGGTGAAGTTGGAAGTTTCTTTTTGATTTCTAAATTCATGTAGCCCGCCCTGCCATAGCCTTTGGAATCATATCCCCACCTACCAGCATCGGACCATCGGACTCATTGAATCGTAGCTAAAGCTCATCCCTGGTCAACAGCCCTCCTAGAATATCCATCTTACATGCCAGAAGCGCCTTGCACACTGCCCTTTCTTTTTTTTCTTGGGCCTGGGGCCTGGGGGGCTTACTCAAAACAAGAATACCACCCATCTATTTCAAGGGCGATTCTTCTTTTCGTGGTTTTTAAGGGATGCATTCAATACATGTAGTTTGTCCCGCCTCCGCGATCAATCCTGTTTCGTTATTAGCTACTCAGATGTTTCCTTCTCTCTGCAGATTATGGCACGGTTGTTTTCCTTTCCTTAGCATTATAGCACATAGGGCTCACCCATAACACGGCTCTCCTACGTATCTTGTCTCTATTGATTCCACCTACTCTTTTTGTTTAGCCGTCGTCCTTGGGTTGGGGTACGAGTTAGAAGAGAGGGAGGAGATAGATGCTTGGTTCCACTGGACAGACAGATTCGATTTCTGGAAGGGATTGAACAAAAAGAAGAGTGCGGAGATGAACGCATTGAAGTGACTGACCGGCTTGCTTGAGCACAGGTAGAGCCAGGTTGGAGCTGCGGCAGAAGAGGTTAGCGGTTCATCTCAATACAACACGATTCATCATCCCTTGTGCAATTTTGTGCTCGCCGTTTACAGACGGCTGGGCCAGATGTGTAACTAATAGCTTATCCGCGGGCAAGAGCTATACCTTCTGGAACCGGAGCAATAACTCCTATAAAGGAAGCAGATGCGCAGGAACGATCCCTAAAGCAAATACTCGGAATGCTCCACGACTAAGTATACCCATTCAGACTCGCTTTTGTTCAATTATAAAAAAATAACCACTTTAATGGAGATTTATAGCATCATTCAAGTAAATACAGATTAAGATCGTAAAAACATAAGCTTGTAATATAGCTACACCTAATTCCAGGCCGGTTAATGCAAGAACTATAAATAAAGGACCAAGATCCCCTATGAAATAGAAAAGATTATTCATACATAGCATAGTCCAAGCGAACCCACTTAAAATCTTTACTAAACTATGACCGGCCATCATATTAGCAAATAAACGTATTCCTAAGCTTAATGCGCGAAAACAATAAGAGATTAGCTCAAGGAGTACTAAAAAGGGCGCTAACGGCAGTGGGACTCCTGCAGGTAATAAGAAGCTTAAAAAATGAAGCCCATTTCTTTGAAATCCCACTATAGTAATGCCAATAAAAATAGAAAATGAGAGACCCAAAGTAATGAGAAAATGACTTGTAACTGTGAAGCTATAAGGTATCATACCCTGAAGATTACAAAATAACAAAAAAGTAAAAGTGACAAAGATGCAAGGGAAAAACTTTTGTTTCACATTTCCGGAAAGACCACCTATTTGTTCGTTTACCAGGTTCAGCACGAAATCATAAAGAAGCTCTACCAAGGATTGCCAAGCATTTGGTACTAAGTTTCCTCCTCGAGTAACAAAATGAACCAAAAGTAGGACCAAACTGAGAGTTAGCAGCATAAACAAAGATGAATTTGTGAATGAGAAATACAAATCTCCTAAATTCATAGGAATCAATGGCACAATCGAAAATTGCTCAAGGGGGCTGGGGACCATATTATTCAGAATAGACTCCGCATATTCATAGAATTCACTATATACTCCTCTTACGATTAAATCATTCAACATTCCCTCCAGAGAACTCCGTCAAGCCTGTACGCAACCCACAAACAAAAGAGAAAAACCAATCGCAGAACACAAACTGAAACCTAGCACTTCCTTTTTCGCACCCCCCTCGAGCTCAATCGCTATCGTGACAGCATCGTTCGGCCAATCAGTTCACGTAGGCTACCTTTTCCATTCCACATTTTTTCATTTTTGCGTCTAGCCGACAAGTCAAGCTTAAACTCATCAAGTGGAAGTCAATCAATGGACTTCATAAGGGGCAGATGGCCAAATGTCATCTTTCAGGGCCTCGTCTTCCTGAAAACAGTTTGCAATCTTGACATGGTTCACTTCCGCCAACAACCACCCAGTCCTCCCACCTCCCGATCAATTAACGGAAACACCCAACAGCTCAAGTTTCGCCTCCTGCTAAGACCTTCTTCCCGGGAGTGAGGGGGGAGCTAGGGGCATAGCTTAGCAGCAAGATTCTCAGCTGCACTTTAAGAGTGAATAAATTGGCATTTATGCAAAGCGAGAAGTACCCCCACAACCATCCTTCACATTCAAAAACATCAATAGCAGCTGCTGGAGGTGAGTGAAAGTCAGCTTATCGCGCTAAGAGAGGATTCCTCCGTGTACCCATCGTCAGGATTAGGCAAGCCGGGCCAGATCGTATAGGGATCCTGTCTAATATACGTATATTATCATTTTAGAAAGTGGTCACGAATATCGAAATTCGAGCAAAACAGCCTTAGAGGTACCGGTTGATCACAATCCTCAGTTTCAGCTGCTCCCCACACCCCAGACGAGCAGGATGAAGATACAGAGCAGAGAATCAACCACACCTATGGCCTTTCTTTCAAAAAATTGGTTCATGCGAGATATGGGATACATAAGTACTATTCATTACGGCGCCGGAGAGTCATGTGACTCAAGTACAGAGAACAAAAGGACTGTCAATGAGCATCCTGCTTCACCAAGAAATTGGTACCATTCTCCTATTAATGACGACTCCTGATTTTACGAATCAAAGTGACGAATCCAACTCTGATTATTCATAAACCCACCTCTGGACAGTACGACTCAAACTGTACTGAACCTATATCACTTAGCTCTTATTGCGACATTCCTTGATATGGCACTCATTTCCATGAAAGCAAACTGTCACTTGAGCAGCGACCCAACAGCAAACGAACAACTGTGATATCGAAAGCTGGGGATTCGAGTTCTTCTTCCAGGAAGAGAAGGTTTTGGACCAGAGAGAGGACCAGAAAGAAGTCAAATCCAGCCAAAGACTTTCCTGTCTAAAGCTCACTACTGACTTGAGTTAGAAGAACCTGGTTCGCTACGTCGACCTCTTTAATGACATGAAACTAAAGGCTATTGTAAAGCGGATTCTTTTCATTTCTGATACCTTGAGTACCGTACCCCTTCACCTAACGCTCGGGATGCAATCCGTTGTGTTCCTGACAACGTGGCCTGACAATCAATATTGCGTGTTGAGGGCCGTGCTCGAAAAGGGAGGATTGGGGGCTGACCACCTGTTTTTCTACCGGTGCTCCCACTAAAGCAATTGTAGCAGCTGAGAGCTACTGGTGCAGATCCTAATTGAAATGATTGTGCAGTGGGAAATTCTTTTCAAAACGCTCTCTCGAGCTCAGCGAATGGATCTATCTTTGTACTGGGTTCTCTTTGTTATGATGAAATCGTCCACTTTACAAGAGAATGACTGGATTGGGTGCTCCTAGAATAGAGAAGGATCGATGCAATCGAGTTGTCTGTAGACAAGGATCAATGATTATTATATATAATTAGATATCTAATTAGTTGGAATCGGACCATAGACTTAGCAGACAACCTGCCTTCTGTGGTGAATCAGAAAAAAGCCCTTGTGCTTTGTATTTGGTGAATCTTAATGGGCGGTACCCTACTAAGCCCCCGGATACAACGCTTTGAGCTAGTATAAGCGCTCGATACAGAAGCAGATTCCTCTCCAATTGCTTGGGGAAACCGGATTGAAATGCTTTGGATAACCAAGAGGCGGTAGAAGCACCCCGGGATAGCGGAACCAAGACTCCTTTTCCAGTTAGGGCTGCGCCCTTTCGTACTGACCGAGATACGGAAGAATGGAGCTCCTGGCCAATGCATGATCCGAGAAAATGATAAAAGAACAAAGAGGCTTTGATCAACGGATCGTGTCACCTCTGCATTTATGCTGCTAACCACTACTGAGTAAACGGCTGTACCAGCTAAATATGTAAATATGAAAGAAAACGCTGCTATCCAATAAAATGGATTTCTCACGAACCCTATTTGGTTAAGTCCCGCCTCCTGCCAATGCTCGCCGAGACAGGACTGGGGACTTCCCATCGGCCTTGTACAGCCATAGCAGGACGAGACATAGACCGACGCATGCTATCACCCGTGCCCCCAAGACAGAGGATCTCCTATTCTAACAAATTGTAGAATGTGTGCTGGTGAGTTGGTTAGTCGACTTCGTCTGTTCATCAGCGGGAAGGAAAGATGCTTTCAAAGAGGGCGGTCAATCTAAACATCATAGTAGCTTTCAAAAGGCCTGGCTGGTCCACTGACGAATAGAGTCAAGTGCGGTCGGTTCCATAACAAACGTAAACGTAGCTGATCCGGTCAAGTCAAGCGAAGCCGTACCGCCAAGCCATTCAGGTGAAAGAAAGGACTGAACTGAGGCTCCGGCTCCGAGTGACTGACTACTATCGAATCTAGAAAGAAGAGCGATCTTCGACCTTTCCTATTGTTGGAGAATAGGTCTACTAGTTCCCGATTCCATGTGAATGTATCTATATGAACCTAATCTCTCTCTTCATTCTTCTTGAATTGTCCCCGCTTAGAGGAGCTGGATCCCTAGAGTTGAGAGACGCAACGAACCAGCATAAAAAAAGACTTAGAGTCCCATCTCTATGCTTTTGGGCCCTTAGTTTCAATTTGTGTCAAGCTTTGTCTACAGTGTATCAACGATTGAATCTATCACGGGCCTTGTCCAATAGCGTGCTTAAGTTAAGAACGTATATTAGAAGTCTGAGATATCTCAAGCTGATCGGAAGGGACTAGGAGGCCTGAGTCAAGCTATTGAAATGAAGCTATTCCCTCTTTCGAATCCTTACCAACTGGCATATGAAGTCTCTGATCAGGAACTCATCGTTGATATGTATCGGTGAATGCGAAGCTAGCTCCTCATAGAGACCTTATCTATAGGAGGAAGGAGGGAGCCTTGAGTAAGAATTAAGAATTCGAGGAGCTTCAAGGAGAGATTCTTGGATCACTCAATGCTTGGATGGATAAAGAAGCAAAGGAAAAGGAGGCATTCAAAAGGTGCACTTTGGAAGAAGGCGGCTACTCTACAAGAAAAGGTAGAGGAAATGTGCGGGGACTACCTTATGTGGAAGCAGATTAGGGCTAATGGAGACATGGCTGTCAGACAAGGATACCTTTGGCTAGGGACACCTGAACCCAAGATCTATAATGGTTCAAGGGATGGTAGGGAGCTGGATAACTGCTTGTGGCAGCTAGAGCGCTCTTTTGAGGCTACCAAGCTCAAAGATCAAGAGGCCAAAAAACTTCCACTATGTACTTGACCGAGACTGATAGGCTGTGGTGGCGTAGGAGGCATGCTGATATGGCACGAGGCACTTGCACGATCAAGCTTGAAAAAAAAGAGCGGATTTGTTCAAGCAAGCTAATCACATTTCCCTTTCTAGGGTAGGGTTACGGTACGATGTCATTACTCTCTTTTGCTCTCTCACCCCTTGCCTTGAAGAAGAGCGAACAGCTGATCTTTCCTGTAAAAAGACTTTGGCTACGATTCGATCTTGAAAGCCCAGACTTCATAAAAGGCGACTGACTCTTCCACTGCTACATGAACCATCCGCTCCTTTTCCGATACTGCTTCTATAAATAGATCTTTGTGATTCAATCGATTCGATTCTCGTTCTCACCCTCGAGTCAGGAGATACCTTGAGAACAGTGAACAGTGAAAGCAGAATCCTATTTAATTTAGAAGAAGGCTTTGTCTCGTCCCTTCCCATGGTAGGCTAAACCGGAAAGAGAGAGCAGTCGTCACCTTCACCTTCAAGCTCTAAGTCAAGAAGTCAAGCAGCAAAGACCGCTACTAAAGAAAAGAGCTACCTTTTTCTCGGTGAACTTTCCTTTAAAGACAGACAGAAGCGCATCCAACCCCGTTCTTTTGGCAGCAAGTCAGATTCCCTTCTATTCTACGAGGATATCCTGGAACGTGCCACTTACTTTTAGGGAAGTCGGTCTTTTTTGCTTTTTGCTTACAGGGTCAAGGAAGAGATGGGCCTTGAACTGGGAACTCCAAAAAAAATCGATGATTCTTGGCTAAATAAAGAGTTTTGGTTTTCTCCTTTTTGGGCTAATTCTTGTGAAAGCAGCAAATCCTTCTCTAAGTATGGAAGCAGTTAGTTAAGGCCTACCATCCGATAGTTCTTTCGTTACGCCGACAAGCTAATAGCTCTTCCTTGTTTTAGTTACCGCTCTGTGGGAATCTCATTTATTGAGGAGACCCCTTATTTTATGACACCAGAATCAAGTTCATCCCTTGGCTTGTGTACGAGCATTTCATTTTTTTTGCCCACGGCTGAACTCGCTTAATCCGCATATCTGGAACTCTTTGATTTGAACTACTCCGAATTCGGCGATGAACTCACATTTCGCCCTGGGGGACTCTTGCTTCTGTCTTCCTCTTTCTGGCATCTGGTGGAAATGTTATCTCGATCGATCAGTTTCTTCTACTCTATGCCTACTAAAAGCTTAACCATGACCTACCACCAAGAACAGATTCTCGCCATCTATTTAGAGGAAGAACTTCTTCTTCAACAAAAAAAAGAAATCGCAGCTCCTAGTCCGACAGTTCGCTCCGCACCTTAAGAGAAAGAGTTCCGGCATACTACTCTATTATGATACCGAACCCTTGGGCTTTCAACTGAGAAATAAGGACCGACCGAGTCTTGCAGGTCTGCTGCTTCAGATTCATCGAGCTGGGTGCTGCTTCCTTCTCCTAGTTTTGTGTGTATTTTTCGGTGATCTCAATGTATTTCAGATTCCGCTTTCATCTGAAGATGAAGGAGGCATCATTAGCTCACTTGTCTTGTCAGATTCATCGAGCTGGGTGCTGCTTCCTTCTCCTAGTTTTGTGTGTATTTTTCGGTGATCTCAATGTATTTCAGATTCCGCTTTCATCTGAAGATGAAGGAGGCATCATTAGCTCACTTGTCTTGGTTTAGTCTTTCGACCATAAAAGCGTAGAACAGACTCATTTGATGTAGGGATCGGGGAATGAGCTTCACAACAAAGAGTAGATGCGAGTGGTTCAAATCATGTATTAAGTCAACCCAACCCATTCTTTTTATCAGTAAAGAGGTGCCTCGGGCTCTTTTCCAAGGGGCAGAGGTTATTGAGAAGCAGGTAGAGAAGGAAGGACCTTTAAAAGCCGCAAGCAAGCTGCATATCTTTTCTTTCTTCTCTTTGAAAAGAGGGGGCTGATGGGCCCCTGCTGAGATTCATTCCTCGTATCATCTAGGAGTGAATAGGGCTTACGGAACAGCAACTGAAAGAGTTTACTTCCCGAGCTCACTGCCTCACACCATTGGCATTGAAGAAGTAGTGCTTTCTTCTTTGCTAAAGAGAATGTCAAACCTGCAAAGAGAAGGCATATTCTAGCTCTTTCTCTTCCTTTTGGACAGCTTTCAATGGGTTGCTTTATTCTTTCGATTCTGGGCCTAGGGAAATTGGCTTCACTTCATCCATTTTAGCCATGAGCTGTCCTTGCAAGCATCGTCTTCTATTGAATTGAATGTCTATCGCTTTTGTGCCAACCTTCTTTTGAGCCTAAATCGAATATTCAGACCCGGGGTCGAAAGAAAGACTTGCGGTAAGAAGCAAGGGATTACTTTACTAAAAGCTTAGTAAGGAAGTCGCATACGACAACGCTAAAGCCCTTCCTTTTCTATATCCTCTTCCTATTCTAGATGGGATACGTATGGCTACGCTCCTCTTCTTCTTTTGATTCTTTCTTCTTTTTAGAGGACTGGGATGTGGATGTAGATGTCGCCTCTTCACTATCGACGAAAGATTTTGCGGCAGCATAGTATGATTCTTTAACTGAGAATGGCTTTAAGTCACCAACGATTTTCTTCTGATCACCCACCATCGACTTTGTATTTGAAGCACTGATGAAGAGTGGAGGGGACTTGTTGTAAATCTAGGGCCTCCCGAGAAAAGCTCGGTACGATGTGTCCGCATCGATCACGTAAAACGTGACTCGAGTTTCCAATTCCCCAAGCCTTACTGCTAGGACTTTAGAGCCTCAAGCCGCCGGACTTGATCCCTTACTACGTGATACTAGGAGAATCAAGACAAGTTGCTTGATTGCTTGGTCCGACAGGGTCTTCAAGGAAGAGGTTAGGTGTTAGGGCTTTCTTTCTCACAGTCTAGGGACTGCCTTGCTTCAGCCTCTCGCCTATATACCATATAAGTCGGCTTTGAAAAGCACTACATCCACATATTCGTATATGAACCTTAACGGCCTTCACTCTCCCGTTTGATCGAACTCTTAATTACTTTCCTTTCTCTGGTAAGACGGGGGTTTATAGCGCCCTTTCTTCAAAAATGCTTCTTTATTAAAGCCCTGCTCCCATTCTTAATACCATCCAGTTCTGAATTATCAGCTAAGACAGGAAGCCAAATCATCGCATAAGGGTAAAATACATGCATTGGATAGCAAGTCCTTCTTATTCTGCGTGGATCAATACTCGACTTCTCTACAAACAAATAACATAGATCAATAGAATACCCATTCACAGGCACGGTATGACTTCCTATTAGTCGGCTTACTTTTCATAATTGCGGAACTGAACATAACTGCCTCCATCTTCTCTTTAATAGCTGGGATTCCCCAAAAGAAAGGAAAAGCTTGAGCTCTCTGTATCATCAATCGACTGCAAAAGCGTAGATTCTTAGTCGAGATTCGAACTGTTCAACCGCGGCTTGGATAACGAGAAGGGGAATCTTCTTTTCACATTTAATTTATATAGACCCTAACAACTATCCAAGCTCTACTTTATGCTAGTACTTGATCGATCGGTGAAGTCCTCTTATTGGAATAACCCATCAATGCCGCACTTCCTGCTCTAACCGCGCCCAACCGCTACCAGCCATCAGAACAATCCGGACGAGCCACACGGAATAATCCTTTCTGTTTCTTCAGATCACCTCCGGGAGAGGAAAAGCTGAGCAAGGAAGGTCAATATCGTAATTACATCTTCCTAAAAGGATTTGCGTAAAAAGATTTACACCACAACGGGAAGCAAGGCAGCCTTTAGCTACCCGGGTTACCGAACCTAGAGAACAAGGGAGAGCAACTAGCGAACCTGCAATTAGAGTATTACGTAGCACAATCACTCTTCTCTTTCTCCAAGTACTCCCTTTCTAGATGTCCACGTAGGAGTGCGGATCCCTAGTTATGGATTTCAAACCGTTTCCCTCATAATCAGAACAAGAAGTCAAGAAGTGAAGATGGAGTTGGTGGGGAAGGCTTTACGGGGCGGCGAACGAGGAGATAGGAAGTTTGGCCAGGTTTCGATACATGTTTTTGGTCTAGTTGGCGCAGTTGGAAGTTGCTTGGGAGGATCTGTGCTGGTTGGTAGACTTGCTGGGGCGGTTGCTTTTGGTGACATAGATCCATAGGTATGTGCTTGCAGTCGGCTCATAGAGCACTGCGGAAATCAAACTCAAGTCAAGGGGTAAGGTGTAGTCAGCTTCCCCGCTCACGTTTCGGGTTGCTAAGGTCAGATTCTTGAAACAACAGTCCTAGGAGGGAAGTTTTCGGGGATACGCAGCCGGGTGGCGAGAAAAGAAGATTGATTATTTAAGCAGCAAGACCCTACCGTGAAAGCTTCGGAGCGATCGGATTGGACCTTTCCCAGCAGCGCTGGTGACAACATGAAGGGAAAGAGAAGTGTGACTAAAGCACTTTCTTTTTTCTACTGATATGAAGCTAGATCGTGGATCTCGATCCCATCGACTGTTCTCTTCTGGTTATGCATCTTTACTTGGGTATGGGTAGTTAAGTCCCTTTCCACCTGCTCCTCTTGATCAAGCACAGACACATCCAGCCTAAATTTCAACAAACCCGGCCTAGATAGAAGAGGGTTCCACTCCCGCCTATTCCACTATGGAGCACTAAAGCTTACTGCCGTCACCTGCCCTCTTTGAGTTCGATTAGAATGCCAGGGCGTGGAAGAAAGCTAAGAAAAAGCATTTCTTTGACCGAGATTACAGTACCTTCACCAAAAGATTTCATTCCTTGACTTGAGTCCCGAGAGTTCCTTTCCTTGTAAAGCCCTGGTCAAATTCATGCTCAAAGAAAAGCAATCTCGAAGGGAAGAAATCTATCATCTTTATGTCTTGCTGACTTGCTAGCTAGCCCTAGCTTCCTAGAAAAACTACAGCTTGTCCTGTGCTTGATAATGGTACAGCCGGAGAGAACAGCATATTGAATTGAATAATTTTTCTTCCAATAGAAAAGGCATTTTCAGGCTCCGCCTCTTATGGACTTATCCACTCTTGAGTTTCGTTTGGCTTGCTTGGCCCCCCTTGTCACTGCAGTTCAAGGGGCGGCATTGCCATTCTTCTTCTCTCTTCTGCTCTTTTTGACAGAGTTCCCCTCTCCCCGAATACCTTCTCTTGCATTACCGGACTTTTACTTAATAGGCATCTCGTATCCTTGCTTCTTTCGGCCTTCCACTGTGGTTGTTGATGAGAAAGAGGGATTTTATGGAATATCTCACCCTGTGGGCTAGCCTTTCCCCTTGATTGCTATGCCCAGGATTGCGGGGCCTTAGGACTTGATAAAGTCTCGCTTTCGCTTATGCCCTTATGCGAGAGTCTTGCTCGCTCCTGAACTAGCTAATCAGACGCAAGAGTTAAGAGTGCCTTCCCTTCGGTTTTCTTTTCTGTCTTGCTCTCCCTTATCTTGCTATGCCCAGACTACTATGGCTCTTGTCTTCCCCTGAAACCCCCTCTGCCTTAACAGAGTGGTTTATTGCGAATCAAGTCAAGGGCTTTGACTGCTCATTCCGTTTCGTTTCAGAGGTGCCATTTCTGCTCTTCTTTCTTACCTTTACTTGACGTGCCAAGATTGAGCTTGTTGTTGTCCATCCAAGTTCTTTTGAGCCAGCAAGGCTCCCTATGGGGCTTGACTCTTCCCTGGGATTGGCTAAGATCCTATCTTCGTTTATTCAGAAAGTCACACTTCGGAGTTTATACCACTAAGAGGCTCGAGGGCTTCTTTTGCCCATTCGCCCTTGGCTGCCAGAAGATTGACAATTGATGAAAGGGGTCCCCCCTTGTCTAAGGAACTGAATTCCAGGATACCTTATGACAGAGGCTCGCGGGCGAAGTCAGCTCAAAGGAGAATACGCTTTGCTGGGTTAAAGGTAGCACCAGTTGTTTTTACTACAACAGACTCATTCTGATCGGAACATGAATAGGAAGAATAAGTCCTGCAACTACATGCCAAAAGATGCCCCAGGTGTTCGTTCCGGATTTGTTTTACCCTGCTTACTTCGAGACCAACGGGAGGGGATTGGATAAGCCAACTACCTTTCCTTTCCCCTGGGACCTCCTTTATTTTCACTTCCTTGACTGGTGTTTGATCAACTTATTGGCTGTTACCGGTGTGGCTACAAGCGAGGACAGCGGCAAGCGACATACCTGATTCAACTCGTTCCTTGCTTGATAGATGGAAGGTTCTGCAAAGCTGCTTCTTTTACTGGGTTAGTTGTGATTCAATGCTTCTCATGTGAAGTCACTCCTTTTTTCTCAAATGTATATCCTATTGCATTTTCGTACGTTGACGGGAATAGAAGCAAGAGAAAGGGCGACTCTCAATCAAATGAGATTGAAAGTACATCCTGGATGTGGGGCAGAAGTGGGAGCCTACTCAGGCCTACCTCCTTATTATTACTAAGAAAAAAGTGAACCCTCACGGTCAAGAGTCAAGAAAGAGTTCTTCATATAAAAAAGTTGCTAGCGGAGGTTGGGGAAGTGCTACACCTTCGTGCAACCTGTTTTCAGCCTATTTGAACTCCTAAAAAGAGCCGAGTGGCGTTGGGAATGTTGAATATATCATAAAGTAATTAGCTTATAGTTAGGCTATCACTAGAGTGTGATAACTAAGCGGTTATCTTATTCTATGGCTGATTCGCCAGGAGATTCAAAAGAGATAGGTTTTGAAATCAAGCCAGGCATTTACACTCTCAAAAGGAAAGGTGTAGACCAGTCCATGGTCACAATATCATCACCCTCAATGACATAGAGCATTAGTGTGGTATGATAATAGTAAGGCAGTCGAGAACTCACTTTGTTTGCTCTCGAGCTACCTTATCGTACTTGTGCGGATTGATCAGATCCGCTAACCCCTTGTCGGCGTCAACGGATATTGCCCTATGACGCCCGGAACCGAAGCGAGGATCTCATGCTATCATTGAACGGCTACCGAACCGCCATACTCAGGTAAGCGGTCTCCGTTCCAAGTATATCAAGACCCCATAGCTACTTAGGGCCGCAACGCAATAAGGCTTTTCGCTCTAGTTGGGCAATGCAAGGAGGCCTTTTTCGCCATTCTTTCTAAATGAGAAAGTCTTCTTAGTTCAGTTCGGTAGAACATCGATGAGAGGATAATTTATTCACATAAACATATGACTGCCCCCTCAATCGCCAGGTGGCTCGCTCCAAGTGCATGAGTTGCTTTGCTGGCTGGCGTCAAATTCTTATACGAAACGGCCTCTTTCAGTGGTTCTTGCTTTCTCTTTAAAGCGGATCTGGTGCTTCCTTCAGTTTGTTCTGATTACGATGACGGATACTCTATTCCGCCTATACAACTACCTTGCTTGGTAGTTCAAAATGGAAGTCTAGGTATCTGCTTAAGTGGTCTGCTCGTACCGTTCCAAAAAAAAAGAGCTGCGCTGACAGGCGCTACCACGCTCCTCTCGCCTTGCGAGAGTGGAGACATTGATTTCAAAAATCGGATAGGATAAATCGATGTCGCAAGATCGGTTGTTTATGATTCACTGGAGGGAAGGCGGTTCAATGCTTTTTGAGGGCTCACGCACGGCACAAGAGGCAAGGAACTTTCCAATCAAATCGATCCCAGACACGGACCAAGGCGAGAAAGACCGAGTGAAAGGCATAGTAGATCGAATCGTACATCTCTTTTTCTTTCTTTGAGACTCGGGGACAGGGACTCAGAGGGAGTGTGACTTGCCAATGTCAAAGCAGTTTCTTCTTTGTTTTCGAATCCAGACTAAGGTCCGATCGAGGTTATCTTCTTCCTTGTCTAGGATCATTTCCCTAGCCCCTTTAGTGAGGTACCTTAACCTCGCATTAGCTTTCGAAGTGTTGTAAGGTGCATTTGTTTTAGCTTGAGTGCTTCCATGCTTGCTTCCCGTCTATTCCCTCTTAGTCCGTCCAGTAGATCGAGTTCATGTGCTTGGAGGTCTATCTCCATCCCCCGATGGTCGTATTGTGGTAAGGTTTCATTTTCTTCTTGCTTTATTTGAATTTGAAAAAACTTCTCTTTCCGCTTTCAATGCTTTTTTGGTTGTTGCAAGGGAATAGCTTTCCGGTTGTCTGCTAGCCTGTGTAATAGCCCCCGGGGGCTTGGCTTCTCTTCTTTTCTTTTCTTCTAGCATCTCCCGTAGCGGAGAAGGCTTTGCTTCGAATCAATCCTATCATCAGTAGGGTCCGAAGGAGTCTTCGAGGCAAGCGAATCAATTGTATCAACCTTTCCAGCACTAATCCTTGTGCTAATTTTTGTAGTGCTTGACTCAGTCTCTCCGTCAGTCCTAAATTCGTCTCGTAGGAAATGTCGTAAAAGGAAAATCCTTCATTTATTACACTTCTCTTTGAAGCTCTTTCTCAGATAATGAGATAATGATTATCTTCTTAGTGTGTGAAGTCGATTCTTGCTTGACTTGTTGGCTCACCCGAGGCGAGGACTGAGTTTGCTTTCTTTTTGTATCGAGGGTATGTGTATGCGGTTGTAGGACATGTTTTTCTTGTTAGAGGTTTCTCTTATTGTATTTGTCTTGTATGGCGGGACTGGTGATTCACCATTTTCCTATCCTTTCTTGTTCTAAGGAGAATGTGTCAGAGCTCTTCCGTCGAAAAGGAATCCGCTTTCTTTCCGCCCCTGCTTTCTTATCATTGAAAGCCTTGGCAGCAACTAAAGCGGAATCTCGCCTAGCAGGTCTCCGAGAGCAATTGGCCAAACTCGTGACATGGTTTATTTATCAATGAACTTTGTGTCAACGTTGTGCCGTCTTTTTCACTCTCTCACTATCTTAACTTGGCTTGAGGGTAAAGTTAGTGTTACGGGAAACAAAGGTGGGGACGGGGCTAAGAAAAGAAAGTGCTTCTATCGAAGAGGCCCATGCTTCTTGTGTTGAAGTAAGTACACCGGTCACGTATTATAAGATCAATAGTCTTCCTCTTTTTTTCTTAAGAAGAAAGTGAGTCCTTCAAAGTCTAAAAGCTTGACAAATAAATATATGCAGAAAATCGAGATTTTGAGCTCTCCTGGGAATTCTTAGTCTAGTCTAGATCGTTTTTCTCGACAGTAAATCGAGTGTCGCCCCTCGATCTGACTTTAGGTGAGCTCGCATAATCGTAAGTATCTTAGTGCAACAATTGGTTTTTCGAGAATTAGCCTCGTTTGTGCATCTTTTTTTCTCCCATGCTTTCCGTTGGTCAACAACCAAGCACAACTTTATAACTACTCGTACAGGCTTGACGGAGGGAATTTGTTAGACAGATGAAATCTCGTAAGTAACTCAGTGCTTCAATAAGAAAGCCCCGCTCCCTAAGGGGCCCCTCTCTGATAATGATTTTAGAATCTCAATCTCTCATGCCTCAACTGGATAAATTCACTTATTTTACACAATTCTTCTGGTCATACCTTTTCCTCTTTACTCTGCATCACCGAAAAAGAATAAAAAAAAATTCATTTGATTCTTTGGCTCTTCAAACTTTTAAAAGTTGCTATGAAGGGGAGCGCTGAAGATCCCGTTCCTAGGGATTGGTTATATAGACCGTCTTGGTACGCAAGGCGATTTTCCTTAATTTTGAAACTCTATCTTCTTATGTTGCGACACGAAAGAGAAGAATAAGTCCCCCAGGGGGAGGGACAAATCAATAGGAAATGCTATTTGCTTTCATTTCATAGAAGTGCTTTCTACTCTGTTATGCCAGATTCAGTTCCTGCGGCTCAGAAAACTCCAGAAACCTGACTCTTGGTATTGCTTCTTATATGAACCTGGCGCTCGGTTTAACCGGGCTCCTCCTCGAACATGCCCACGGAAGGTGAGGTTCAGATGCTTTCAAAGAGAAGTTGGAACAGGTGCAAGGGAAGATGAAAAAATGCTGGCTATCGAAATGGATTTCTAAATCGAAGAACCTAATGGATCGAACTTGGCTGCTATGAAAGATATTGGCCTTGCGTTGCGGAAAAAGCGTTCTGTTCTGAAATGGAACCTAAGACTGAGAGCAAGGAACCTCGTCTTACCGTTTTCTTCACGCTCCCGTTGGTCGCCCCTCACGAGGATAAATCTTTTACTTACTCACTAAAAAGGGAGAATGGTCAGCCCACCATTCCATTTATTAACACGTAGCCGGGAAAGACTTTTTCACTTTTATCCTCTAGCGCAGTTGATCTCACTGATTCATTCGTTGAGAATCTTCCTAGCAATTAACCCTTAAGGGACTGGGTGGCCTACTAGGTTGGATGCGTCTTACCCGCCCACTGCTTTCGCTTTCCTTTGCCTCTTGTTACGCCCCTTCTTTAAAGGAAAGGAAGGAGTCAGATCAATCAGGAAGAAGGGGCTGTTTCAATAGATCCAGGAATATGTCCAAAATCGGATGCCGCTGCTGGTGTAAGGCCAACTTTAAAAGTAAAAAGTAGGATCTCTAGAATAAGAATAGAGGTGTCGAATCGTCGGGAATATAGGCTCTTGGATTATAGGGCAATCCTTCAGTAGCGGATCGATCCACAGAAAGCGAGGGATTCCTTCCAAAAGGCATAGGTCATCATCACGGCCACCCACCGATACCGATATGCCGAGGGAATCAAATACTGGCTATGAATCGAGCCTTTATGCTAAAAAAAAGTCGTTTCTGTCAATTATACATATCGATATGAGGTCAAGGAAGAAAGGTGAGTGGTCCATTCCGTCATCAGCTCTTAGTAGATGCAGTAAATGATATCAAGCTAGGGGCTGGTTTGACCAATAGTGATAGCTATAGCTAGTCATCAGCTAGTCAGGTATGAAAGGGTAGAAAGGGGGGGGTGATTCGACTGAAGTGGTTTATCCAAATAGAGAGGCGGAAAGTGGAATCAGTTCCGGGGATAAGTGGGAATATCGCATCATTCATCACTTCTTGGAGGTTGGCATTCCCGGGTCGTTTCCTGGAATCAAACAGTCTCTTATCTCTGGATTCAAAAAGCACTTCACCCGACGATGGAAAGGCGTGGGAGAACAAAGCGGATCGGTGGCATCGGATCGAGGAACGGATGGCGGGGACCTCGCTCAGCAGGAGATGTCTTTCACCAGATATTGATCGCCTACCCATCCGTAGGGAAGGAAAAAGGATCTTGCTTAGTCCGATTCTGTCGCCGGTTCAGGTGAGGCGGGGAAGCGTTCAATCAGCGGTAGGAGATGACATCCACTCGTCAAGTATGAATCTCTCGAAAACTCCGATTTCGGTATAAGATGACACTGGCTATTCCCGGATAGCAGTCTCAACGACACCGGTTCCCACTGAAAGCAGAGCATTACCTGAGGTAGATCCTTTTTCCTTCCTTCCAGTTTGCCATAAACCTTCTTGGCTAACTGTTTACAGCATCTTCAATCTCAGATGTCCATTCAACAAGGTGTGCTTTCCTCAAGTTTGTCAGGATCCTTTACATCTGTTCAGTCCTCCTCGAGTGTACATTCAATGTCCAAAAGCTTGCTGGCCAAGCTCCCAGACAGGGTTCGGTCTCGAGGACCTTCCTCGGGCATTATATTGAATCTGACTGAGCTTGACAGGTTCGGACTTGCTTTTCCTATTTTCTTATTATTGTGTATGAAAGACAAAAAGGGGGTTTCTCCTAAGAAAGGTCTCTTCCTCTTCTCTAATGAATGGGAAGACATCGAATGAAAAGGATGTCGAATGAGTTGAAAGATGGCAAAAACCCGACTGCCTTGTGAGAAATTCAATCTGAACTTGATTGGCTCCATCACCGGAACCAGCAGCAGCCTCTCTAATCCAATTACGTTACCCATGGATGCCAAGACAATGAAGATGGCCCTTTCTTCTTCTCAACTTTTCTGCCCGATTGCCCGATGGCTCTTGAATGGCTGATTTGCCTGACCTTCTTTCTTCAGAGGAAACTAAACCATCACTTCAAGTGAAGGCGGAAGAGAAGACTGTAAAGCCGGAGTCAGCGTCAGCCAACCGTGGTGGCGGCAAGTCAAGCACTGATGAGAGGGACATCACTGAAGAGCTTAACTGACGAGCTCTTTTTGTGATTAGCGTTTAGTTACCGTCGCATCAACAGGAAAGTTCTTAGTTGGTTTAGCAGCATCTCATGGCTTCATCAATCAAGCTCAACGCCCTTCCTGAAAGAGTAGTTCCATTCGCTACTCTCCAACAATGAAAGAAAGTCAAAGCTCTTGTCTTGTTAGCCCATTCGTCCTTTCTACTCCCAAGCCGATCGCTATCGTTTTCTTGCTTTCTTGGTTGATGTTTAATTAGGTAGGGGGAAGGCTCAGAAGTAGAGAATTAATGATTTTATCGCGCGGACTTGCTTACTTCCTAGCTGGTTCTTCCCTAAGCCGTTTGGTAGGCTTCTACCCCGACGTGAAGTGGTCTTGTTTCGACTAAGTTAAAGTCCCGGGCCGGGCTTGGAGAATATCTAGTGTAGTGGCTAGTTTCTGACCTTAGCCCTTAGCCTCAGCTTTTTGCTCCTATCCCGATTCGAGTTCATGCTTTCAAGCCAGTCCTACACTAAAGTATGTCTTTAACAACGGTCCGTTCTAGTGGAAGCCGATCAGAAAGACGATGTTCATTTGATGTTGATTTTCTTTTTCTCTTTTTCTTCTATTCTATCCCATCTTTAGCATTTAGCTACGAGAATCACTCATCTAATCTCCTTTGATTAGATGCTGCTGACCTCGATGCGGCTGTGCTGTTTGCTCTCACGATGCCATGTCCATAAGATAGAGCTCGTTCCTATCCTCTTGACCTTTTGCGCCTGCTTTCTTTGAGGAGTTGTACACCAGGGATGATATGGAATCTTCAATTTCTTGTTACATAGAGCAAAGGTCTACTCTATCTTCAAACTCGCCTTTGAAGGAGCGGAAGCTTTTTAGGATAAGGATTGATATTGGCCTTCTAGCTAAGTCAAATCACAGTCTTCTGCCTTATTCTTCGATAGCTAGCTCCTGGCCTGAAGGAAGGAATGAATCAAGGGAAGAAGGCTAAACTCGCTAGGATAGTTCAATCTTATTTGATTTGTAAAGAAAGCTTGCTTGCTAAGGTCGATAGGCGGATAAGGCTTTCTATTCTTTCTCTTGACTATAATTGAAGCAAGCTTACCATATCACTTAGCCGCCTTAACTGAAAAAGGACTAGACCGATCCTTAGCCGAGGTGGGAGGGCAAGACCTAATAGATCTGACAAGAGTAAAGAAGTAATTCACTCTGGCGGATCTCTGAAGACTGTACCGAGTTGATATGAAGCCCTAGGTTGGCAAGTCCATATGCGCAGAAATTCCTTTAGCTAGCTATGTCGAAAATCTCTCTCCCAGTCTCTAGCTAAGAGGTAGCGAGATTCATCAATAAGAAGTCCATTGGGCTCAAAAGCTCTCTATCTGCCGAGTTGCTGATCTGAAGGGCCATCTCTCTCGAAAATTACCTTTCTCTAAGCCTCGTCCCAAGCTAGACTCAGCCCATATCTTTTGCCTTGTCATTCTGATACAATATTAAAGGAGCTCCCCATCCCCAAATTTGTTGCTAAACCTAAGCTATCAACCATCTCCCCTCTGCCGATCTTATTAGGCCCCCTGCATCCTACTTCTGGCGCTCTATCAGCTAGTTAGCTAGCCGCTCTTTCCCTAGTCTTAGCTAGTCTCATTTTCCTTCGGCTTCTGGGTTTCGGACTAGTAGCTAAGTCCCCTTCCTTTTGAGGGAAGAAGTGAAGTTAGCAGTGCAAAGTCTTTTATTCTCCGTGGGTTTAGGAGATTGACCGCTAGCTGGCCCCTGAAGTGAAGGTTCTTACTGACGACTGCATTGATTTCGCTTGCTTCTCTGGCGAGCACTTTTCCCTTGCTAAGAAAAAGGCCTTCCAGCTAGTCTTTATAGGAGTATCCATACGAAAGAAGGGTCCGTCCATAGGATCGAATCCAATTATATTTCTTCTCTCAGTCATGCCTTGAATTTCTAGTTCTTAAACAAGCTCAATTGCAGAATAAAGAAAAAAGGTAAACCCTGTTGTTTCTGGGTTGGAGGTTAAGATCTAGTTAGAGTTCTGGGTGTTCCCACTCAAAAAAGAATAAGTAAAATCCAGTTCATCCATATAGGTGAAGGACAAAGGAAGCTAGCTCAGGATATGGTTTATCCAGGTCTTTGTCAGAGTTTCCTTCAAGTCAGGCAGTATCATTCCAGTTTCTGGCTATCCAATGTAAGTCTCCCTCAAGTTATGTTACATCGCCTTACATTCTATGGTAACACTTCGTCCCAGGTGACATTTTCTATGGGCCCACTAAAAAAAGGATAACATTCTCTATATGAAATGCCTTTTTAACAATAGAATAGAATATGCTTTCTATCTATAAAAAAAAATAGGCAAACCGGCTAAACGGGCAAATAGAGTTCGAAAACTATAAAGAGTAGAGAAAGAGATTCAATTCTTCTTCCTCATCTGTGAATTTAGCTTCTCCCGATCTGAAAGGTAAGAGCAGATTTTCAACTTAATTCTAAGCAGAATGTTCAGTTAAGGTAGCCAAGGAGAATCCATCATGTAAGGGGAAGAAGGGATAAATACAAACAATCTCTATCCAGCAGACAAGTTTGAAGGGGGCAAAGAAAACCCAGTTACGTCTATTTCCATTCTCATTCTAGTTGTAAGCGCATCCCGTTGGAGTGTAAGAATGCTCGGGCCATCCAATTCCAGTGTACTTCTCGGCGAGCCTGTCCTGAGGTTTGAGTTGGAGGTCCAGTCTTGGGGACTCCTTTAATGATTCTTTCATTCCTGAGTCTGAGTCGGTGGAAGCGAGTGATAAAGACATTTTTTTTATAGTTCCTCTTCAGCCGTTGAGAGCTCCCTAAAAGCCTGTGTAGCAGGAGGGGTTGGATTCAGTATGTCCGACTTCGATCGAGTTGAAGTTAGATAGTCGCTAATACGCACTACCCTTAAGCAGGAAGAGTTTGCCTTCGATGCTCTTTGCCTTTTCTATCGATTCCGGGGGGTTCCCTTCCATTTATAGGGCCCGCGAGTAAGACAGCTAGGTCAAGGGGAAGGAGTTTGCTTAATCCAGCGGGAGTACCCTCTAGTTCTGTTACAGCAAATGCTCAAAAGTCCATGCAAGACTAAGTGGATTTAGAGGTAGAGGGAGTGTAACTAGTCATATTTTAATAGCCCATTGATACGCTAAAGATAGTTGGCATATGGCGCTATCTTTCTTACCTGGTCCATTTCTTTCTGTCTCTGCCAGGTCCAGGAAAATGCTTTTCTTTTGGAGTTCTAAGGTTTCAGTTCCAAGACCAGAAAACAACTCCGTACCAGAGATAGCCTTCTTCCTTGCCTAGTATTCTTTCTAAGGTGCAGGCCATCCTGCAGCTGCAGGAGTTCCTTCTTCCTACGAGGCAATTGTAGTTCTAAGTAAATCTAGTGCTCCTTACAACAAAGCCAGAGCCAGTTCTTATATCTTGGAGTTGCAGTGGATATTGGAGTTGCCCCCGCTGTCGATCCAGCCGAACTTACTTCGATGGAAGATGGAGTTGCAGTATTAGGGTAAGCAGCTCCGTACGCCATTCGGATATCAGCAGTTTCTGTCCTAAGGCAAGCCCCCGCATCTCTAGTGATAAAGGCATCTAGTTTTTCTGCCTTCTCGTTTCGCTCAAGCGCTTAACCTTCCCTATTATTTAACATTATACGAGCAATTTCATCCCTTCGAGCCTCTTGCAGTGACAGATGCAGGCCTAAGGGTTGCAAGCCCATCCAATTCAATTACAAAAAAAGAGAAACCTATGTCGATTCAGCCGAGGGAATGAAATTGTTGATGCAGAGAATGCCCTGTGAGGAAGGAATGGACAAATTGTCGACATTCTACTATAAAGGAACTCCTAAAGGAAGTTATAGTCGAAAGGACAACTAAGCGAAAGGCGGTCCGGACATAGCATTAGCCATTGATTCAATACCAGGCAAAAAACACCAGGCGATTCAAGACGAGAAAAGCAAGATAAACTAACTTATTAGCTTCCTTTCTTCATTTGGATGATGCTGTGGTTCCTATTGTTGACTCCGAGCTCTTGGTAGCTAAAGCTAGCTCTTGGTAGCTAAAGCTAGCTCTTTGGTAGCTGTTTCAGCTCTTCTGACTATGCTTTCTGCGGTGAACTCTTTCGACTCTTCATGGTTTGCTGTGAAAAAGAATAGGTTGTTCTCAGGTGTAAAGGAAGAGCTGCTAGTAACAAGTGAGGGAAGGAACCCTAGGGTATGACATCAACATAAAGTAAAGAACTCTTAGCTGTGACCCAGAAAGGTAAGCGAGGAGGAGATTAAACGCTTGCTTGATCAGACAAAACAAGCCCTTAATAAATAGAGTTGTACAGGCCAAGGCAATAAAAAAGACCAAGCGCAAGGCAAAAGGCAGTATATAACTTCCTGATTCAAGTCTTGGAGGAAGGGCGGGATCTTTCATCGATAGCTATTCATTTAAGTCTTCGGGTAGCATTGCTTTGCTTGGCATCGGTCTATCGTAGTCCCCATGGCACCGCTAGATAAGAGGTTCGAATCTAAATCATGACAGTAGCGGAAGTAGACACCAAAAGGAAATTCCAAGGATCAAAGGCACTCGGGGCTGGCGACTAACCCCTCCTCGGAGGGTCGGGCGATTAAAGAATGCAACTCCTGGGCTTCCTTCGCAAAAAAGGGGGACTCAAGCTTGAACTTACTCTTTTCAACGGCATCTTCCTTGTCTGCTTCTACAGATGTGTTAGTGGCTGCTTTTTCTGATTTCTATGATTCTGCGGATTCAAATGCGTATGTTATGTATGATTCAGTGGATGAAAGATCGGATTATTCTTATTCTGTTTAAGCATATCTTGCATCTGCATTTTCTCTAGTGGTATCTGCTGCTTAAGATTTGACTTTTGCTTCCAAAACGGAAAGAACATCGTCACTCAAAAGACGAGACTTGGATCGAGGATCTACGCCTTCCCTTACGGAAAGGTCCGCTCCAACCACCCACCGCTCATGGAATTGTTGAATTCATTTCCTCTGCCCTACCTGACTCACCGGCATCGGGCTCTCGCTTGTAAGTTTGGCTTTGAATTGTAAAATCCCCTCTCTCTCCTTCTTCCTTGCCGGCTATAGAGCCACGGAAGAGTTAAGTTAAAGGTAGATACTTCAGTTGCTTATTCGCAGGCGTATGATTCGTCTGCTTCTTCAAATGTGGATTCTACAGTGCCAACTTCTGTTCCAGAATCAATCCCTGGAACAACTGGAAGAGAAACTACAACCTCTGCTGCATCCTCTACTTATGTAGATGTAGAATTATATTGTTCTAGAATCACAGACAGCTTTTGGCTAATGGTTATGAAAAGAACATTTCCTTTCATCGATCGAAAGATGCTCTAGACCCGCCCACCGCTCCTCTCTGAATGAAGAGGGGACTCTTTGCCCATAGGGTCAAAGGTGCAAGCAACTAGTGAAGCCTGAGCTCTCGATTCATTCATCTCAATCTCATCTTTGTCAGCTCTTTCTGAGCTATTCTCTTAACACAACACCTTTCTCAAAGCCCTCCGATCGAGTAGTAAAGACAAAGGGAAAGGTTGAACAACACTGTGCGTTCCAGACCTGATTGAGAAAAAGCGTTAATAGTTGTGTGTGTCGTACGGGGAACCGAGTTCGCACTCCCATGTTGCCCTTAAAAAGTTTACTTTCCGTAACTTCTTTCACTCGTTCTGTCGTCTCATTTCAGCTTTCAACCGCATTTCCACCACGATTTTTCTCCAGAAGCTTTGGCTAGCCGTTCACTCACTCTCGATGGTCTGCCATTTAGTTCGTTCGTTGTAGCAGAGCGAATAATGTGCCGATGGATGGAAGGTAGCTGCATGCAGCATAAAATAAAAGAGATTGACATCCGAAAGACCAGCTCCTTGTCCTTTCCATCCGGAGGTGGCGTTGCGTTGATCCAGCTAACGAGCAACTGGTTCGTCTTTACCCACTTAGTGTACTTAGGATTTTAGGAGTTCTTTTCATCGTCTGTGAATTGGTTGGGCTGTGGGCGAGGGGTGATCGAGAATAGAAGCTAGCAGCCGATCAATCCAACAGAGGGAAAAACTGGCTCTTTCGAAGGAGGTGGTTATAGAAAGAGATCAGAGTAGAGGTAGGTGGATGGTGTAATTTCACTCTCAAAAGGGCGAATAAGGGGCCGTTAACGCGCACATTGATTAAACCTTTTGAGAGCTATTCGATCGATATCTCCTTAATAGAAAGAAAGAAGTTCCTGGTGCAGGTGACTTACGTTTCAAAAGTGGTTGGTTTTCGGAGGAAAAAGAATCATTCGATTAGGCAAACCTGAAGCGAGAGAGAGTTTCTCGGTAGAGGTAGTCAAGCTAAGAGCTAGAAAGTAGCAATTCGGTTAAAAGCCAGTAGCACGATAGCAGTTCCTCGGTCTCAGTCCATTCAGTCAAGCCAGTCGCAAACCGGTCTGTCTGTCAATCGGAAGAAAGCTCTAGTTCAAATAGGTAACCCAGGAGCAAGCGAAGGAAGACGGGCAAATGGTTGAAAGCCAGTACGGTACCAATGCTTTATGGTTTATAGATAGTAAGTAGTAAGCCAGTCAAGTAAGGCAGTCTCTGTCCCTGGTTGTTAGCAGGCTAAGGAAGTTTTCACTTTGAACAGTGCTATCGATCCCGAATCGTCTCTTTGAAAGAATAAGTTGTGTAAAAATCTATTGCATAAAAATCTATTGCATATAGTAGAGTACCAGGGTTGGGGACATGAGAATATAGTTTCTAACTAGAGACTAGAGATGGGATGAATACCCGTTGTTAGAGTTATCTTCTCCGCTTCTCTTGGTCTTGGAGGTGTTACCGGCGCTATTGAATCCGGTCTGTCTGTAGTAACCAATTCCTTTCCTGTCTTCACTCTATGCCTTCCGCTTCTTTGCTTACTGCTTTTATGAGTATCTCCAATTTCCTCCTTGAAGCAATCCCCGGCTGTCAAGTTAGTGAGTGCACTACTAGGAATTGGAATAACTGCTCTTAGAAAAGGTAACTGAATGCCGCTGCTCTCGTATCAGCTCGAATGCCCTGTTGAGTACGTACCCGCTCGTACCAGTTCTAGTCTTTTCTGTTCCAGTAAGAGCTGTTGGAGGACTAGCTAGTGAATCAGCTGTTGGTGTCAGGTTTGAAGGGAAAGAAAGACTCTACTGGAATGTACTACTCCACTGGAAATGTATCGAACCTGTAACCTATAACATCCTATGCATGGAACGCAACTACAACTTGAACTCAACCCCTAGCACTGAACCTCCAAAAAGGGAACTGGCTAGCCTCTATCCTTAGGACCTAGAATCTGCTATCCAAGGTAGGACGGACTCCTATCATCATATGGTTTTTTTGAATACCTTCATTTCATTCCCTGCTAGGTCTAACGATGAGAGAGTGCTCCGGAAATAGAAAAACAAATAAGAATTCTTTTTGCCCACTTGCTTTACTCCTTTGCTTTGAGTGGCTAGCTTTCCTAAAAGATCTAGTTTCAAAAGGGGCATTCGATAGAGTAAGATAGGGCTTTTGAAAGACTTTGGAAGCTTGAAAAAAAAAAAGATACCACCTAATACAGCTTTCAATAAATATTCCTGCGCTTCCCCTTGCCCTTGCTTACCCTGCGGTGACACAGAACATAGAGAAGGAACAGGCATACTTCAAAAAAAAGGAGGATTCACTTATTAACCCGAAATCTATTACCTATCCACTTATCCTAGCCTAGATTGGCTTCCTAGCTATGAACTCATACGGCACCCCTCAGCCCTCGGATTTGGCAAATGCAGCCAGAGCCGCCTTACTGGCACCTCCGAGAAGTCTACCGCATGTTCATGCTAGCAATAGCAACCAAGTGTCAGCGGCTCATTCTGACTAAATAAAATAATCGACTTAGGGTATGGGTTCCGAAGAGTCCCTCTCTTCATTAAGGGAATGGGGAGTCCGGCATCAAAGCCACAGTCTCGTAGTTGATTCTTCGGCGGATTCTTCTTTAAAGGATGCACTACGCCTGTCCCGGGATTGTTCAGTGAAGCGAAGAAGGGTATTGACTCCTTAGATGATTGGATTCGAGTGTCACACTCTTTAGCTGCCGTTAAGTAGGAAGGATAGGTCTATTGTTGTAGTAGAAGCTTAAGGTTGTCAACTGACGTTCTGTTCCTGCTTTAAAGTGAAGCCAGCCATCCTTCTTTGCACGCCCTGCTAAGTACCTTGCCAGCTTAACCGTTTTGGTGGATTGCTCCCCATAAGGTAAGGCGGTCTCGATCGATTACTTTTGGTTCATTTTTTAGGTGTCGATAGCAGCAGAACCCATTCAGGGGTCCATACCACGAAACAAGCAAAGTATGCCCTTTATTTCACTAGATAGCTAAGGTCCTGTTATACCGTACGGACGCGTGCTTGTCCAGGGATGGCTTCATCAATAACATCTGTCACCGAGAAAGGTTTTTACATGGATGTATGGGAACCAAAGGTTCCATTTGTAAGCCCGCAGCATCACTACCAGATCGAAAGTCAGAGTCAGTTTCGCTAGGTAAAGATCCATAACCACCAGTCCCAGCTCCTTAGCCAACATACCCGTGTATTCGCTCCCGGAATATGAGCTTATGCGCCTACCTCCGCTACTGGGACTGAACTTGATCTACTCCAACAATAGGTGAATATGCTCAGTGCTTAAACCAAAGCAGCTCCTCAAACTCCTGACTCTGGCTCTCCTAAAATTGGATATGATTTCTCTATTTCCGTGTCCATCGCCCTTGCTCCAACTCGCTTTAAGTTTTAGGGGGTTACGAAGAGGTTCAACCTTTTTTATGAAAGGTATTTCTCAAAGGTTTCGGGTCATAAGTTTCATTCCGTTCCGTCAGGTTCAACGCGCTATAGATCTGTATATGGGACTGGGCCAGGGGAAGCTACGGGCTATGGAGCTTAATCTGTGCCTAGAGCATCTCAAACGGGAGTGGAAACAGGTACCAGGAAATGGACGGGATCTCGAAAAGGAAGGAACGCTAGCTTGGAACTGACTTAAGAGGGCGATGCTTGCGAGGATAGTTGTTCGCGTAGTAGGGTGGCTGCTCCGACAGCGTATGATTCACCGGCAGTGTCAGCTTGAGCTGAATATGATTGGCCCGCAGTGCCCCCTTCCAATGCGGTCTATGAATCTCCTGCAGCGCACTACGGGCCCCGACGAATTCTTTTTGGATATGAGCGTGGATGGACCGCTTAGCCTGAGCCAGGGGCACCTCTAACTCTTTTCGGACTTCCAAATTCTGGGCGCAAAGGTAAAGCACTGTATTACCATACACTTGACTTTGTGCTCGCTTCGACGCTGCTCAATCCCCATCTCGATCAGCTCCAACCGAAACTCCAGATTTTGCTTCTCAAACAGACAGGGATGCTAAACGAGGTAGCAGTTCTTGCTATGCTGCTGTATCCGACGTAGGCCCAGATACAATGCACCTACCAACCCCTCGTCGTCGTGATGGTGAACAGATGAACCTATGACCTACCCAATACACTAATAGCATTAGGTTAGGGAAGGGAGGAAAAAGGCACGAACCCCCCCTACCGGACACTATACCTCGTAGGTACGAGAGGTAGAACCCTCATAAGTCGGGACAGCTGACAGCGAAGCGAAAGCGAAGCGGACCGCTGAGAGCTAACAATGTTACGTGAGTGGAGAGAGGGGGAGTCGCTAGTTCTTCTTTTTGGCAGTTCAGTTAGCTCGAAAGGGATCGATCCCACACTCGGCTCAATGCGATAAAGCAAGTGCTCTGACTTCCCTCGGGAAGGGAATAATGATAAGAATTTCTCCCTCTACTGGAAAGTGGTCGTGAAAAGCTTTTGCTAACTGCTTTGTAAATTGCAGCAGACTCCCTGAAGGATATCTATTGGCCTCGCATTAGGGCTGTTAGGCGGGGTTCCGATTGAAGAATCCTCTTCCTGATAGAACCAAAAAGTTCGCAGGTGGGGTCTCAGCTTGAGTCTGATGATTGGGAGCAGGGCTCTGTACGTTATCTTGCATCTCGCGCTACTTATTTTTAAAAAGGATTTCATGTCGACAAGCCTTCAGGAGCTGAAGCACTGTGGGTGCCTTTTTTGGGATAGAAAGTCTTTAATTGAAGAAGGATTTTTCAAGAGACAGCTTTGAGTCTCTCCCCCGGGTTCTGAGAGGAGCTGGTTTATGAAAGACCGGGCTAGCTCGCAAAGAGAAGTGGAATCATAAAGATCGAGACTGCACTGACTGGGCTCACCTTTTAAGTCAATAGAATAGGGCTAGCGCTTTGTTTCTAGTGGAAAACTTTAAGGCCTCAATGGAAGGGTTCGCCCTCCAGTACGAACAAAGGTTCAGTCCACTCCAAGCTTTGCTACCTACACCTAGCTTTGAAAGAGT